AATGAATTGCCTGATAAAAAGGATTACCTTGATAGGGTAAATCATGAAATTTAATATTTCATTCATTATATTTAATAGAATTAAACTATTTCTAAAAGAATCAAAATCTTTTGTGCGTCATACACTAAAATATAAAAAGATAAGCTAATTAAGCTATTGGGCTCATACCCCGCTTATAAAGGTTATAATCCTTTTCTTTTTAATCAAAAAAATTTCTAATAATATTTTTTTAATTATATTAATTTTTGGAACATTAGTTACAATTAGATCAAATTCTTGGTTAGGAGCTTGAATAGGGTTAGAAATCAATTTATTATCATTTATCCCCCTAATAAATGATAATAAAAAAAACTTATTAACCTCAGAAAGCTCTTTAAAATATTTTTTAACTCAAGCATTTGCTTCCTCAATTCTTTTATTCGCTATTATTATAATAATATTTTTGTATAATAACAATATACTTATATTTAATAAATTTAATGAAATTTTAATTTTATCTACTTTATTATTAAAAACAGGAGCCGCACCTTTTCATTTTTGATTTCCAGAAGTAATAGAAGGATTATCTTGAGTTAATGGGCTAATTTTAATAACCTGACAAAAAATTGCACCTTTAATATTATTATCATATAATTTTATATATAATTTTTTTATAATTTCAATTATTTTATCTATATTAATTGGGTCATTAGGAGGGCTAAATCAAATTTCAATTCGAAAATTAATAGCATTTTCTTCAATTAATCATTTAGGATGAATATTATTAGCAATAATAAATAATGAATGTTTATGAATATTATATTTTTTAATATATTCAATTTTATCTTTTTCTATTATTTCAATATTTAACAATTTTAAATTATTTTATTTTAATCAAATTTTTAATATTTCAACAATAAACCCAATTTTAAAATTATTAATTTTTTTAAATTTATTATCATTGGGGGGATTACCCCCCTTTTTAGGATTTTTGCCAAAATGATTAGTAATTCAAAACTTAACTTCAATAAATCAATTATTTTTATTAACTATTAGAGTATGTCTAACATTAATTACTTTATATTTTTATTTACGTCTATCTTATAGAATTTTTATATTAAATTTTCAAAAAAATTCTTGAATGTTAAAAAATAATTTTAATCTAAAAATTACTTCTATAAGATTAATTTTAAATTTTATTTCAATTGGGGGATTAATTATAATTTCTATAATTTATATAATTATATAAGAATTTAAGTTAATTAAACTAGTAGCCTTCAAAGCTGAAAATATTTGTATTAATCTTTTAATTCTTAAGCTTTAATAAGTTTAATTATTCCTTTAGAATTGCAGTCTAATATCATTATTGACTATAAAGCCTGATTAAAGAGAATAATTCTCATAAATAAATTTACAATTTATTGCCTAAACTTCAGCCATTTAATCGCGACAATGATTATTTTCTACAAATCATAAGGATATTGGTACTTTATATTTTATTTTTGGAGCTTGAGCAGGAATAGTAGGAACTTCATTAAGAATTTTAATTCGAGCAGAATTAGGTCACCCTGGAGCTTTTATTGGAGATGACCAAATTTATAATGTTATTGTTACAGCTCATGCATTTATTATAATTTTTTTTATAGTAATACCTATTATAATTGGTGGATTTGGAAACTGATTAGTTCCACTAATATTAGGAGCCCCCGATATAGCTTTCCCTCGAATAAATAATATAAGTTTTTGAATATTACCCCCATCTTTAACTCTTTTAATTTCTAGAAGTATAGTAGAAAATGGAGCAGGAACAGGGTGAACAGTATACCCTCCTTTATCTTCTGGAATTGCTCATGCTGGAGCTTCAGTTGATTTAGCAATTTTTTCATTACATTTAGCAGGGATTTCATCAATTTTAGGAGCAGTAAATTTTATTACTACTGTAATTAATATACGATCTCCCGGAATTACTTTAGATCGAATACCTTTATTTGTTTGATCAGTTGTAATTACTGCTGTATTATTACTTTTATCTTTACCAGTGTTAGCTGGAGCTATTACTATATTATTAACAGATCGAAATTTAAATACTTCATTTTTTGACCCAGCAGGAGGAGGAGATCCAATTTTATACCAACACTTATTTTGATTTTTTGGACACCCAGAAGTATATATTTTAATTTTACCCGGATTTGGAATAATTTCTCATATTATTACACAAGAAAGAGGAAAAAAGGAAACTTTTGGAAATTTGGGAATAATTTATGCAATACTTGCAATTGGCTTATTAGGATTTATTGTATGAGCTCATCATATATTTACTGTTGGTATAGACGTTGATACTCGAGCATATTTTACTTCAGCAACTATGATTATTGCTGTACCAACAGGAATTAAAATTTTTAGTTGACTAGCTACATTACATGGAACACAATTAACTTATAGACCAGCCATACTTTGAGCATTTGGATTTGTATTTTTATTTACAGTAGGAGGATTAACAGGAGTAGTTCTAGCTAATTCTTCAATTGATATTGTTTTACACGATACTTATTATGTTGTTGCTCATTTTCATTATGTATTATCTATAGGAGCAGTATTTGCTATTATAGCAGGATTTATTCACTGATATCCACTATTAACAGGATTAACAATAAATCCAACTTGATTAAAAATTCAATTTTCAATAATATTTGTAGGAGTAAATTTAACATTCTTTCCTCAACATTTCTTAGGACTAGCGGGGATACCTCGACGATATTCAGATTTTCCAGATAGTTATTTAGCTTGAAATATTGTTTCATCTTTAGGAAGAACTATTTCATTATTTGCTATTTTATATTTTTTATTTATTATTTGAGAAAGTATAATTACTCAACGAACTCCTGCTTTCCCTATACAACTATCTTCTTCAATTGAATGATATCACACTTTACCTCCAGCAGAACATACTTACGCAGAACTTCCTTTATTAACTAATAATTTCTAATATGGCAGATTAGTGCAATGAATTTAAGCTTCATATATAAAGATTTTATCTTTTGTTAGAAAATGGCAACATGAGCAAATTTGGGATTACAAGATAGTTCTTCTCCTTTAATAGAACAATTAAACTTTTTTCATGATCATACCCTATTAATTTTAACAATAATTACTATTTTAGTAGGATACATTATAGGAATATTAATATTTAATAAATTTACTAATCGATTTTTATTACATGGACAAACAATTGAAATTATTTGAACAGTTTTACCAGCTATTATTTTAATATTTATTGCTTTTCCATCTTTACGTCTTTTATATTTGATAGACGAAATTAATACACCTTCAATTACATTAAAATCAATTGGACACCAATGATACTGAAGTTATGAATATTCTGATTTTTTAAATTTAGAATTTGATTCTTACATAATTCCAACAAATGAACTTGAAACTAACGGATTTCGATTATTAGATGTAGATAACCGAGTAGTTTTACCAATAAATAATCAAGTTCGAATTTTAGTAACAGCTACAGATGTTCTTCATTCATGAACAGTTCCTTCATTAGGAGTAAAGGTAGATGCTACACCAGGACGATTAAATCAAATTAATTTTTTAATTAATCGACCAGGTTTATTTTTTGGACAATGTTCAGAAATTTGTGGTGCAAATCATAGTTTTATACCAATTGTAATTGAAAGAATTCCAATAAATTTTTTTATTAAATGAATTACATCTATAACTAATTCATTAGATGACTGAAAGCAAGTAATGATCTCTTAAATCATATTATAGTAAATTAGCACTTACTTCTAATGAAATATTATAAAAAATTAGTTTTATAAAAACCTTAGTATGTCAAACTAAAAAAATTAGTTTTAATCTAATATTTTTTAATTCCACAAATAGCCCCAATTAATTGATTAATTTTATTTATTATTTTTTCAATTACATTAGTAGTTTTTAATATTTTAAACTATTTTTGTTTTTTTTATACACCATTAAAAACACCTCAATCCTTAAATATTAAATTTAATAAATTAAACTGAAAATGATAACAAATTTATTCTCTGTTTTTGATCCATCAACTACTATTTTTAATCTGTCATTAAATTGATTAAGAACATTTTTAGGATTATTATTAATCCCAGTTTCTTTTTGATTAATACCCAATCGATTCCAAGTAATTTGAAATAATATTTTAATTACTTTACATAAAGAATTTAAAACACTATTAGGAACTTCTGGTCATAATGGAAGAACTTTAATATTTATTTCTTTATTTACATTAATTATATTTAATAATTTTTTAGGATTATTTCCTTATATTTTTACTAGTACAAGTCATTTAACATTAACATTAACTTTAGCATTCCCATTATGATTAAGTTTCATGTTATATGGATGAATTAACCACACTCAACACATATTTGCTCATTTAGTTCCTCAAGGAACACCACCAGTTTTAATACCATTTATAGTGTGCATTGAAACTATTAGAAATGTAATTCGACCAGGAACTTTAGCCGTTCGATTAACTGCAAATATAATTGCAGGACACTTACTGTTAACTTTATTAGGAAATACTGGACCTATAACTTCAAATTATCTAATTTTATCTTTAATTTTAACAACACAAATTGCTTTATTAGTATTAGAATCTGCTGTTGCTATCATTCAATCTTATGTATTTGCTGTTTTAAGAACTCTATATTCTAGAGAAGTAAATTAATGTCAACACATGCAAATCACCCCTTTCATTTAGTAGATTATAGCCCATGACCTTTAACAGGAGCAATTGGAGCAATAACTACAGTTTCAGGATTAGTACAATGATTTCACCAATATACAATAACATTATTTATTTTAGGTAATATTATTACTATTTTAACTATATACCAATGATGACGAGACATTTCCCGAGAAGGGACATTCCAAGGATTACATACATTCCCCGTTACTATTGGACTACGATGAGGAATAATTTTATTTATTGTATCAGAAGTATTTTTTTTCATTTCATTTTTTTGAGCTTTTTTTCATAGTAGATTATCACCTACAATTGAATTAGGAATAACTTGACCACCTGTAGGAATTTTAGCTTTTAATCCATTTCAAATTCCTCTTTTAAATACAGCTATTTTATTAGCTTCAGGAGTAACAGTAACGTGAGCTCACCATGCTTTAATAGAAAGAAACCACTCACAAGCTACTCAAGGACTTTTTTTTACTATTGTTTTAGGAATTTATTTTTCTTTTCTTCAAGCATATGAATATATTGAAGCTCCTTTTACTATTGCTGATGCAGTATATGGATCAACTTTTTATATGGCTACTGGATTTCATGGATTACATGTATTAATTGGAACAACTTTCTTATTAATTTGTTTTTTACGACATATTAATTATCACTTTTCAAAAAATCATCATTTTGGATTTGAAGCAGCAGCTTGATATTGACATTTTGTAGACGTAGTATGATTATTTTTATATATTTCAATTTATTGATGAGGTAGATATTTATAAAGTATATACTTGTATATGTGACTTCCAATCACAAGGACTAAAAAATTTTAGTATAAATAATATTAATAATTTCAGTAATAACATTAATTATTTTCATTATTACCGTAGTAGTAATAATATTAGCAAATTTATTATCAAAAAAAACCCTATTAGACCGAGAAAAATGTTCACCATTTGAATGTGGATTTGACCCAATAAATTCTTCTCGATTACCATTTTCTTTACGATTTTTTTTAATTGCAATTATTTTTTTAATTTTTGATGTAGAAATTGCATTATTATTACCTATAATTATAATTATCAAATCTTCAAATTTAATTAACTGAACAATTACAAGTATATTTTTTATTTTCATTTTATTAATTGGGTTATACCATGAATGAAATCAAGGGGCTTTAGAATGAAATGAATAAATATGAAGCGATAAATTGCAATTAGTTTCGGCCTAATCTTAGGTGAAATTCACCCATATTTTAGGGTAATAGTTAATTATAACATTTAATTTGCATTTAAAAAGTATTGAATTATTCAATTTACCTTATTAATTGAAACCAAAAAGAGGTATATCACTGTTAATGATAAAATTGAATTTTTATAATTCCAATTAAAGAAATATAAATGGAATTTAACCATTAAAGAAAAAAGTTAGCAGCTTTTTCTTGACCAACATATTTCATTTATATAGTTTAATAAAAAACATTACATTTTCAATGTAAAAATAAAAATTTATTTTTTATAAATATTTAAAGATTAAAACAATCACCCTAACATCTTCAGTGTTATGCTCTAAATATAAGCTATTTAAATTAATTTACTAATACAATTAATATTAATAAAATAATAAATCATAATATATAACTTAATAAATAAATTTTTAATCTATTATTTTGAAATTCTTGCAAATATAAAGAGTAATTTTTTAATTGACTATATAATATTTGACCCCCAAAAAATTCTCTTCATCCTTGATCAAAACTTTTATAACTATATAATCCTAATTTTAATGGGAAATTAATAACCCCTAATGTAGAAATCACAGGTATAAATCATATTGAACCAGAAAAAAAAGAAAAATTATAAAAAAATAACGCTTTATTTGTAAAAAATAAATTTACATTTCTTATTAAATAACCAATTAACCCTCCAAAAATACAAACAAATAATGTTAATAACTTTATATCTGTTGGCAAACAAATTATACTAGGATTTAAAAACATTAATCAACTTAATATTCTTCCTCCAATTACAGCTATAATTGTTAAAAAAAAAATTCTAAATAATATAGTTCACCCACTATCATTTAACGGATGTAAAACTCTTCTATTAAAATCACCAGTTATTGAATAATAAACTAAACGAAATGAATAACATACTGTTAAACCCGTACTAAAAAAAAAAAGAAAAAAAGAAAAACTATTTACATAAGATAATATAACTATTTCTAAAATTAAATCCTTAGAATAAAAACCAGCTAAAAAAGGTATTCCACATAAAGCTAAATTAGCAACATTGAAACAACTACAAGTAAAAGGCATTCTAATTCTTAAAGATCCTATTATACGAATGTCTTGAGAATTTTTTATGTTATGAATAATAGAACCAGCGCATATAAATAATAAAGCCTTAAACAAGGCATGAGTTAATAAATGAAAAAAAGCTAATTTATAAAATCCCATTGATAAAATTCTTATTATTAATCCCAATTGTCTAAGAGTAGATAAAGCAATAATTTTTTTTAAATCAAATTCAAAATTAGCTCCTAGCCCTGCTATAAACATTGTTAAACCAGAAATTAATAATAAAAATTGACATATTCATCAATTTATTAATAAATCATTAAAACGAATTAATAAATAAACCCCGGCAGTTACTAATGTAGAAGAATGAACTAATGCAGAAACTGGAGTAGGAGCAGCTATGGCTGCAGGTAATCAAGAAGAAAAAGGAATTTGTGCACTTTTTGTTATAGCAGCTAACATAACTAACCCTCCAATAATTATTATTTCTATATTATTTTTTATTATATCTAAATAAAAAATATAATTTCAACTTCCATAATTTAATATTCAAGCAATAGCAAGCAATAAGGCAACATCTCCAATTCGATTTGACAAAGCAGTTAATATACCTGCATTATAAGATTTTACATTTTGAAAATAAATAACTAAACAATAAGAAACAAGACCTAACCCATCTCACCCTAATAAAATTCTAATTAAATTTGGACTAATAATTAATATTATTATTGATATTACAAATATTAATACTAATAAAATAAACCGATTAATATTATAATCTTCTTCTATATATTGATTTCTGTAAAAAATTACTAAAGAAGAAATTAATAAAACAAATGATATAAATATTAAACTTATTCAATCAAATAAAAAAGTTATAACAATTGATATAGACTGTAAACTTAAAATTTCTCATTCAATAAAATAAGTTAAATCTATTAATAAAAATTTTAATCTAAGTAAAAATAAAGACAAACTAATTGAAATTAAAAAATAAAAACTAATTTTACAATAATTAATTAAATAATTCACGATCTAAAATGAAAATTTCATATCATTGACACCACAAATCAATATTTTTTTTAAACTATTTAAATAAATTCATAATATACAAAAATTACTTTTTAAAATTAATAAATTTAAAGGCAATCAGTGTAATATTAACAATAAAAATTCTCGGGAACTCCCGACAGAAAAAAAATAAACCCCAGAATAAATCTTTCCATGTTGTCTATAAGCAAATAAATATAATGAATAAGCAGCTCTAAAAAAAGATAAAAATGATAATATAATTATAGAAACTCAAGATCAACTAACAATTCTATTTAATAAAGAAATTTCTCCTAATAAATTTAAAGTAGGAGGGGCAGCTATATTACCCGAACATAATAAAAATCATCATAAACTTAATGAAGGTATAAAATTTAATAAACCCTTATTAATTATTAATCTTCGACTTCCTATTCGTTCATAAGAAATATTAGCCAAACAAAATAAACCAGAAGAACACAATCCGTGAGCAATTATTAATGCATAAGAACCAGTCAAACCTCAATAAGTTATTGTTAATAACCCTCTTAACACAATTCCTATATGAGCTACCGATGAATAAGCAATTAAAGCCTTTAAATCTGTTTGTCGTAGACAAACTAAACTAATTAGTACTCCTCCCACTAATCTAATTCTAATTCATCAATAATTATAAATAACCCCAGAAATTTGTAAAAGAGAAAATATTCGTAATAATCCATAACCCCCAAGCTTTAATAAAATTCCAGCTAAAATTATTGAACCTGAAACCGGAGCTTCAACATGAGCTTTTGGTAACCATAAATGAACTAAAAACATTGGTATTTTTACTAAAAAAGCAAAAATTAAAGATAAATATAAAAAATTTAAATTTAAAAAAGAATTATTTAACAATAAAATAAAAGATAATGTATTAACAGAATTTAATACATAAAAAATTCCAATTAATAAAGGCAAAGAAGCTAATAACGTATAAAATAATAAATAAACACCTGCTTGAAGACGTTCTGGTTGGTACCCTCACCCTAAAATTAAAAACAAAGTAGGGATTAAACTTGCTTCAAAAAATAAATAAAATATAAATACTCTTATTGAACTAAAAGTTAAAATTAATATTAATAACAAAAATAAAACCATAAAAATAAATAATTTTTCGTAATTATTATAATTATAAACTTTTTCTCTTGCTATTAATATTAACCCACAAATTCAAAAACTTAATAAAATTAAACCATAAGAAATTATATCTAATCCAAAATAATAAGAAATATAATTAAAATAATTTAAAGAACTTAAATTAATTATAAAAAAAAAAGTTAATAAAAAAATTAAATTTTGAACCATTCAATAAGAATTTTTTAAAAAAGAAAGAGGAAATATAAAAATTAATATAAATACAAACTTTAACATTGTAAAATAGAAAAACTTTGAAAATAATCATTACCATGAGTACGAATCATTGAAACTAAAATAGATAAACCTAAAACACCTTCACAAACACAAAATGTTAAAAAAAATATACTAAAATAAGTCTCGTAACTTATAAAATTTAAATAAAAAAATAAAAAAATAAATAAACTTAAAACTATAAATTCAAGACTTAGTAAAGTAGATAATAAATGTTTTCGATTAGAAACAAAAACTAAACAACCAAATAAAAACATAATTATGGATAAATAAAATATCAAAAATGTATTTGCCATTAATAGTTTAAATAGTTTAACAAAAACATTAGTCTTGTAAACTAAAAATAAGAAATAATCTTTTTAAACTTCAAGAAAAAAGAAACTTCTTTATCATTAACTCCCAAAGTTAATATTTTAAATAAACTATTTCTTGATATCACAAAACTAATTATTATAACAATTTGCCTAATTATAAGATATATTTTTATACAAATAAAACATCCTTTATCAATAGGATTAATATTATTAATTCAAACATTTTTAACTTGTTTAATTACAGGTATTTATGTAAAAACATTTTGATTCTCTTATATTTTATTTTTAATTTTTTTAGGGGGAATATTAATTTTATTTATTTATGTAACTTCTTTATCTTCAAATGAAATATTTTCTATATCATTTAGTTTATTATTAATTAGAAGAACAATAATTTTAATTTCATTAATTTTATTTTTTATTTTAGATAAATCATTAATTGAACAATTTATTACAAATATAGAAATTCAAAAATTATCTATTATAAATAATTTAATTAACGAAAATGTTTTAGCTTTAAATAAAATATATAATTTTCCTACTAATTTAATCACATTATTACTAATTAATTATTTATTTTTAACTTTACTTGTAACAGTAAAAATTACAAAAAAGTTTTATGGCCCTTTACGACCAATAAATTAATGTTTAAACCAATCCGAAAAACACACCCACTAATTAGAATTGCTAACAACGCATTAGTAGATTTACCCGCTCCTTCAAATATTTCTGCCTGATGAAACTTTGGTTCTTTATTAGGATTATGCTTAATACTACAAATTTTAACAGGATTATTTTTAGCTATACATTATGCTGCAGATATCGAAACAGCATTTAATAGAGTAAATCACATTTGTCGAGATGTAAATAATGGATGATTTTTACGAATTTGTCACGCAAATGGAGCATCATTTTTTTTTGCATGTTTATTTATTCATGTAGGACGGGGAGTTTATTATGAGTCTTATTTATATCATATAACTTGAAATACTGGAGTAATTATTTTATTTTTAACAATAGCAACAGGATTTTTAGGGTATGTACTACCTTGAGGACAAATATCTTTTTGAGGAGCTACTGTAATTACTAATTTATTATCTGCTATTCCTTACTTAGGAATAGACTTAGTTCAATGAATTTGAGGGGGATTTGCTGTTGATAACGCAACATTAACTCGATTTTTTACTTTTCATTTTATTTTCCCTTTTATTATTTTAGCTTTAATAATAATTCATTTATTATTTCTTCATCAAACTGGATCAAACAATCCACTTGGATTAAATAGAAATGTAGATAAAATTCCTTTTCATCCTTATTTTATTTATAAGGATATTTTTGGTTTTATTGTATTTTTATGAATTTTAATTACTTTTATTTGAAAATTTAATTATTTATTAATAGACCCAGAAAATTTTATTCCTGCTAACCCTTTAGTTACTCCTGTCCATATTCAACCAGAATGATATTTTTTATTCGCGTATGCAATTTTACGATCAATCCCTAATAAATTAGGAGGAGTTATTGCTTTAGTGTTATCTATTGCTATTTTATTAATTTTACCTTTTACTCATTCAAGAAAATTCCGGGGTTTACAATTTTATCCATTAAATCAAATTTTATTTTGAAATATAGTAATTGTTGCTTCTTTATTAACTTGAATTGGAGCCCGACCAGTTGAAGATCCTTATATTCTAACAGGACAAATTTTAACTGTATTATATTTTTCATATTTTATTATTAACCCTTTATTAGCAAAAAGTTGAGATAAATTATTAAATTAATTAATAAGCTTTTACAGCATATGTCTTGAAAACATAAGAAAGAAGTCAAATCTTCTATTAATTTATACTAAAAATTATTCATTAAAATAATATAGAAATAAAAAAAATTTTTAACCCAACAAAAAAAAATAAATAATTTAAAGACAAAGGTAAAAAACTTTTTCAAGCTAAATACATTAATTTATCATAACGAAACCGAGGTAAAGTTCCACGAACTCAAATAAAAATAAAAGAAATAAATGTTAATTTTAAAAAAAATATAAATCTATAAATATCGCTACCTAAAAAAATAACAACAAATAATATTCTTATAAATAAAATGCTGGAATATTCAGCCAAAAAAATTAAAGCAAATCCCCCTCTTCTATATTCTACATTAAATCCAGAAACTAGTTCAGATTCTCCTTCAGCAAAATCAAAAGGTGTGCGATTTGTTTCAGCTAAACAAGAAGCTAATCAAACCAGCCCTAATGGAAAACAAAAAAAAATAAATCAAATATAAGATTGAAAATTATAAAAATTTAAAAAATTATAATTACCAATTAAAAAAATAAATCTTAATAAAATTAAAGCTAAACTAACTTCATAAGAAATAGTTTGAGCAACTGCTCGTAACCCCCCTAATAAAGCATAATTAGAATTAGAAGACCAACCAGCAATTATTACTGTATAAACCCCTAAACTAGTACAACATAAAAAAAACAAAATTCCTAAATTAAAAGAATATAATTTAATTAAATAAGGAATACATATTCAAATTAATAAAGATAAAAATAAAGAAAAAACAGGAGAAAAATAATAGGAAATATAATTAGATAACAAAGGATATGTTTGTTCCTTAGTAAATAATTTTACAGCATCACTAAAAGGTTGTAATAACCCATTAAAACCAACTTTATTAGGACCTTTACGAATTTGAATATAACCTAATACCTTTCGTTCTAATAAAGTTAAAAAAGCAACCCCTACTATTACACAAATTACTAATAATAATCTTCCAATTAATGGTATAATTAAATCATATATAAACAATACTATTTATAATTAAAAATTATATTTATAAATTCTAAATTTATTGCACTAATCTGCCAAAATAGTAAATTAATTTAATAATTTTCAAAATAATAAAATTATATTTTTTATATTAGGTCCTTTCGTACTACAATATAATAATTTATTAAGGATAGAAACCAACCTGGCTTACGCCGGTTTGAACTCAGATCATGTAAGAATTCAAAGGTCGAACAGACCTAAACTTTAAACTTCTACACCTAAAAATAACTCTTAATCCAACATCGAGGTCGCAATCTTTTTTATCGATATGAACTCTCTAAAAAAATTACGCTGTTATCCCTAAGGTAACTTAATTTTATAATCCATAATACAGGATCTTAAATTCATAAATCAATGTAAAAAATAAATAAAAGTTTTTTAAATTTTAATACCACCCCAGTAAAATTTTATTTAAAATATAAATTTTAAAATTCTTTATAATTTATAATTTATAAAAATAAAGATCTATAGGGTCTTCTCGTCCTTTAATTATATTTTAACTTTTTAATTAAAAAATAAAATTCTATATAAATTCTAAAAAAACAGTATATATCTCATTCAACCATTCATACCAGCCTTCAATTAAAAGACTATTGATTATGCTACCTTCGCACGGTCAAAATACCGCGGCCCTTTAAATTTCAGTGGGCAGGTTAGACTTTAAATAAATTTCAAAAAGACATGTTTTTGATAAACAGGTGAATATATTTAATTTGCCGAATTCTTCATTAAAACCTATCAAATTAATTATTTTATAAAATTTAATATACTAATTTTATCATAATTTATAAATTTTTATAATTAAAATTTAAATTTTAATAAAAAATTTAATTTAAAATAAATAATTTTACATATAAAATAAATTATAACAAATTTATTAATAATAGCTATTTTTAAGCTTATATTTATCATAAAATTATAAAAAATTTAAAAATTTATTTTAAAGCTCATCCCTTAAAATATAATTTCATTTATTTATTTAATTAAATTAATTAATTAAATAAAATAAATAAACTAAATTAAATTCATTTCTTAAAAAACTAGATATATTTTAAAACGATTAACATTTCATTTCAAATTATATATTTAAAATAGTTATTCCACAATAACTTTTATATATAATTAAATCTTTAAAATTCGAGAAAAATTAATATAATAATTTATTATTTAATAAACCCTGATACACAAGGTACAATAAATTAAATTTTCTTTTAAATTAAAAATTTTTCAAATTATTTCAATATTCTTTTAAAATACTAATACACTATAATAAAAATTATTATTTCATTATAAATTACTAAAACTATAAAAATTAAAATTATTTTTATTAATAATTTTTAAAAAAAAATAAAATTAATAAATAATTATTATCAATTTAAATTGATTTGCACAAATTTCTTTTCAATGTAAATGAAATACTTTACTAATTAAGCTTTAAATTGTCATTCTAGATACACTTTCCAGTACATCTACTATGTTACGACTTATCTCATTTTAAAAATGAGAGCGACGGGCGATGTGTGCATGTTTTAGAGCTATAATCATATAAATAATCTTTTTTATATTACTATTAAATCCACCTTCAAATTTTTATTTCAAAAAATTATCCGTATAAATAAATTTATTGTAATCCATTTCTACTTAAATATAAACTGCACCTTGACCTGACATATTTTTTAATAAAAAATTAAGAAAATTATTAATTTTATAATATATTCTGATGACGGAGATATACAAATTGAAAACAAATTTAAGTAAGGTCCAACGTGGATTATCAATAACAGAACAGATTCCTCTAAATAGACTAAAACACCGCCAAATTCTTTAAATTTTAAGAATATAACTAATACTACTTAAGTATTTTTAAATATTTAATTTCAATAATAGGGTATCTAATCCTAGTTTATTATAAAATTTTTATAGCTTAAATTAATTTTTTAATTAATTATAAATAAATATAAAAATTTCACCTAATAAATTTATATATAAATTAATTTATTTAACAATTTAACTAATACTAAAAATTTTTATTTGCACCATTTGTATAACCGCAGTAGCTGGCACAAATTTTACCAGTACTATATATTATTACTAATTCAAAATTTCTTTTATAATTAATATTAATTACTGCGAATAAATTAAAAATTATTAATTTTTAAAATTAATAATTATCCTCACAAAAATTTACATGTAAAATAAAATAATAATAAAATATTTAATTAGAATAAAATAATATTAATAATAAAATTATAAAAATATAAAATTAAAAAATAAAAAAAATTAAATTAATATATTAAATATTTAATTAATATTTATTTATTTAATTAATTAATTTACATTAATAATTAAATTAAGTACAATCATCTCAAAATTAACCCCTATTTTTTTTTTTTTTTTTTAAAACAAATTATTTAAATTAAATTTATATTTTAATTTAAATTGTTTATTTTAATTTATTAAAATTTTTATAATTTTTAATTATATGCTCATATATTATTTTAATTAATTAATTTTAATTATTAATTATATATAAAATATTTATAAATAATATATATATATATATAAATTTATTATATATGTATAGATCATTTTCTTTTCAATTATAAGACTATTAGGTCTATAATTTAATATCACCCATATTTATAAGATATTAATATGATAAATTTATATATATATATAGATCATTTATATAATAATTTTTTTTTAATTGAACCGTTATTTTAAAGTTATAATAATAATAATAAT